AATACAACTTGAGCAATGAATTAATAAGTCGAATAAAAGCTCTAGAAAAAGAAAAGGGATTTTTTGCTCTAGATATGCTCGAAAAAAGGATTAGATTTTGCATTCATGAGAATGAACAAGAATGCTTGACCAAAACATATGATCCTTTATTGAGCGGACCATGCCGTGGAACAATAAAAAAATCTGATTTACGTACAATCATGAATGATTTAATCCCTTATATGGAAGATTCCATAAAAAGTATTTGGATAAATAAGATCCATGAGCTACTTCCCAAAAATTTCCGAGAATTTGAACATCAAAAGAATTCGCTTGATGGTGGTAAATCATTTTTTAATTATATTGGAAATTCCTTAAATTCATTTTCTTTTGAATTCACACCCAATTTTTCTTTGAAAAACTGTTCTTTATTGGCAGAACAAAAAAAAATTGATTCAGAAAGTAAAGCAAAATCTTTGAAATTTGTATTCGATATAATTACAATTGATCCAAATGATCAAACAACAACTAGAAATAAATCTATTGGAATAGAAGAAATCAGTAAAAAGGTTTCTCGATGGTCATATAAATTGACCAATGTTCTGGAAGAGCAGGAGGAAGAAAATGAGGAAAAATCGACGGAAGATCATGAAATTCGTTCAAGAAAAGCCAGACGTGTGGTAATTTATACTGATAATGAGAATAATACCAATTCTATTACTAATACGAATAATACTAGTAATAGTGATGAAACAGAAGAGGTGTCTTTGATACGCTACTCGCAACAATCGGATTATCGTAGGGATTTAATAAAAGGATCCATGCGTAATCAAAGACGTAAAACAGTTACTTGGAAAATGTTTCAAGCAAATGTGCATTCCCCGCTTTTTTTGGATCGAATAGACAAAACATTTTTTTTTTCTTCTTTTGATATCTCTGAAATGATGAATCTCATTTTTAGGAATTCGGTCGAGAGAGAACCGGAATTGAAAAATTCCGATTTCGAGGGGGAAGAGACAAAAAAAAAAAAAAACGAGAAGAAAAAAGAGGAAAATGAACGGATAGCAATATCAGAAAGTTGGGATAACATTATATTTGCTCAAGCAATAAGAGGTTCCATGTTAGTAACCCAATCCTTTCTTAGAAAATACATTGTATTGCCTTCATTGATAATAGCTAAAAATATTGGCCGTATGTTATTATTCCAATTCCCCGAGTGGTATGAGGATTTGAAGGAATGGAATAGAGAAATGCATGTTAAATGCACCTATAATGGTGTTCAATTATCGGAAACAGAATTTCCCAAAGATTGGTTAACAGACGGTATTCAGATAAAGATTCTATTTCCTTTCTTTCTTAAACCTTGGCGAAGATCTAAAATACGATCTCATCATAGAGATCCAATGAAAAAAAAAGGAAAAAAACAAAATTTTTGTTTTTTAACAATTTGGGGAATGGAAGCAGAAGTTCCTTTTGGTTCTCCCCGAAAACGAACTTCTTTTTTTGAACCCATTTATAAAGAACTCCAAAAAAAAATTATAAAAACTTTTAGAAAAGTAAAAAAGATTCTTTTTTTCGTTCTAAAAGTTTTTAAAGAAAAAAAAATATGTATCAAAATAGTTCTAGTTATAAAACAAAAAATGAAGGAACTTGAAAAAGTAAACCCCATTTTTTTATTTGAATTGAGGAAGGTAAAAGTATATAAACCGAATAAAAATGTAAGAGATTCTAAAATAAATAATAAGATTATTCGCGAATCAACCATTCGAATTCGATCCATGAATTGGGCAAATTACTCACTCATAGAAAAAAAAATAAAGTATCTTGCTGATAGGACAATCACAATCAGGAATCAAATAGAACTAGAACAAATCACAAAAGACAAGAAAAAAAGAGTTCTAACTTGTGATGATAAAAAATCGGAATCACAGAAACATATTTTGCAGATATTTAAAAGAAAAAAGATCCGATTTATACGTAAATTATATTTTTTTATGAAATCATTCATTGAAAAAATATACATAGATATCTTTCTACGTATGATTACTATTTTTAGGATCAATGCACAATTTTTCTTTGAATCAACAAAAAAAATTATCACAAAATCGATTTACAACGATGAAACAAATCGAGAAGGAATTGATGAAACAGATCAAAATACAATGAACTTTATTTCGACTATAAAAAAATCGTTTTCTAATACTAATACTAATATAAGTATAAGTAATAATAATTCAAATATTTATCATTATAATTATGATTTATCCTCCTTGTCCCAAGCATATGTTTTTTACAAATTATCACAAACCCAATTACTTAACAAGTATCACTTGAGATCTGTACTTAAATATCCCAGTACCCATTCTTTTATTAAGAATAAAATCAAGGATTATTGTATGAAACGAGGAATATTTGATTCCAAATCAAAGCAAAAGAAAATTTATAAGTCTGGAAAAAATGAATGGAAAAACTGGTTAAAGGACCATTATCAATACAATTTATCTCAGACAAAATGGTTTCGATTAGTACCTAAAAAATGGCGAAATAGAATCAACCAACGTTCTACGATTCAAAATAAAAACTCAACTAAATTTGATTCACATAAAAAAGAAAAAGACCAATTAATTCATTACATGAAACAAAATTACTATGCGTTGGCAGTGGATTCATTGACGAGTCAAAAAGAAAAATTTAAAAAACACTACAGATATTATCTTTTATCACATAAATATATGAATTATGGGAATAGGAAGGACTCATATATTTATGAATCAACATTACAAGTAAAAGGAGACCAAGAAATTCCATACAATTTCAATACACTGAAACCCGAATCATTTTATGTATTGGTAAGTATAGCTATTAGTAATTATCTAGAAAAGGAATATATTATTGCTACACATAAAAATGTGGATAGAAAATATTTTGATTGTAGAATTCTCCGTATTTGTCTTAGAAAAAATATCGACATTGAGACCTGGACCAATACGCATATCAGCACCAAAATTGAGAAAAATACTAAGACTGAAAACAAAATTTTCAAAAAATTGAAAAAAAAAGATATTTTTCCTCTTACAATTCATCAAGGAATTAAACCATCCCATCAAAAAAAACACTTTTTTGATTGGATGGGAATGAATCAAGAAAAGGTTTATTGTACCATATCAAATCTAGAACCCCGGTTCTTCCCAGAATTTGGGACACTTTTTTATGCATATAAGATTAAACCATGGATCATACCAATCAAATTACTTCTTTTTAATTTTGATTTCTATGAAAATTTTAGTCAAAATAAAAGCATCAACATAAATCAAAAAAAAAAAAAAAATCTTCAGATATCATCTAATCAAAAAGAATATCTTAAATTAGAAAATTCCAACCAAGAAAAAAACGAACAACAGGGACAAGAAAATCTTGGATCAGATCTACGAAAACAAAACAAAAAAAAAAATGTTGAAGACAATTACACGGGATCAGACATTAAAAAAGGTAAAAAGAAAAAACAATCCAAGAAAAAGAAGGAAGCAGAACTAGATTTTTTTCTGAAAAAATATTTCCTTTTTCAATTAAGATGGGATGACTCCTTGAATCAAAGAATGATCAATAATATCAAAGTATATTGTTTCCTACTTAGACTGATAAATCCAAGGAAAATTGCTATATCCTCGATTCAAAGAGGAGAAATACATCTGGATGTAATGCTAATTCAGAAAGATTTAATTCTTACGGAATTGATAAAAAAGGGAGTATTGATTATCGAACCGATTCGTTTATCTATAAAAAGGGATGGAAAATTTTTTATATATCAAACCCTAGGTATTTCATTGATCGAAAAAATTAAGCACCAAACTAACAGAAAATGGATAAAAAAAAGATATGTTGATAAGAAGAATTTTGATAAATCCGTTGCAAGACACGGCAATATACTTGTGGATGGAGACAAAAGTAATTATGATTTCTTTGTTCCTGAAAATATTCTATCTCCTAGACGTCGTAGAGAATTGAGAATTTTAATTTGTTTTAATTCTCGTAATTGGAATTTTGTGGATAGAAATTTAGTATTTTGCAATGAAAACAACATAATAAACTCTGGAAAATTTTTGAATGAGGACAAGCATTTTAATACTAATACTAATACAGATACAAATAAATTCATTAAATGCAAATTGTTTCTTTGGCCCAATTACCGATTAGAAGATTTAGCTTGTATGAATCGATATTGGTTTAATACCAATAATGGCAATTGTTTCAGTATGTCAAGGATATATATGTATCCACGATTCAGAATTTTTTAATAGTATATTTCCTATATATCTGTGATATTTTTCGGTAGATGAAAGCCGAAAGATATACATATACGCTGTATTACATTCTGGTACATGACACGGATCTAATGGTGTATCAACTCAATTGGATCTAGGACGAAATCGGCAGAATCTTTTTAGGTACAAAGAAATTATTCTCTTCCATAAATGTAGAAATGTATTTTCTCTTTCTTTTTTATCCAAATCAAATTKAAAATTTGATTTGGATAAAATAAAAAAAAGGAABAAATCAAAATTTTTGTGTGTACTAGATTAAAATAACTGGCATAAAGATTATTATTTTGATTTTTCCTGATCGATTCGGTAAAGTAAAATAAATCCATGTAAAAGAAAAAAAAAGATAGAAAATTTTTTTTATGATTAAAAATTCATTCATCTCAGTTATTTCACAAAAAGAAAAAGAAGAAAACAAGGGTTCTGTTGAATTTCAAGTATTAAGTTTCACCAGTAAGATACGTAGACTTACTTCACATTTGAAATTGCACAAAAGAGATTTTTTATCCCAAAGAGGTCTACGAAAAATTCTGGGAAAACGTCAACGACTCCTGGCTTATTTGTCAAAGAAAAATAGAGTCCGTTATAAGAAATTAATGGATCAGTTGGATATTCGGGAGCCAAAAACTCGTTAATTTAATCGTTTGAATTTTTTTTTTATTTGATGAACCTCGTTTTGAGGAATTCGTGGAATAATGAATTAAGGAAGAAAAAATATGACTATACCGGCTACAAAAAAAGATCTCATGATAGTCAATATGGGTCCTCACCACCCATCAATGCATGGTGTTCTTCGACTGATCGTTACTCTCGATGGTGAAGATGTTATTGATTGTGAACCCATATTGGGATATTTACACAGAGGGATGGAAAAAATAGCAGAAAACCGAACAATTATACAATATCTTCCTTATGTAACACGTTGGGATTATTTAGCTACTATGTTCACAGAGGCAATAACGGTAAATGCACCAGAACAATTGGAAAATGTTCAAGTACCTCAGAGAGCCAGTTATATCAGAGTAATTATGCTGGAGCTGAGCCGTATAGCTTCTCATTTGTTATGGCTTGGACCTTTTATGGCAGATATCGGTGCGCAGACTCCTTTTTTCTATATTTTCAGAGAGAGAGAATTGTTATATGATTTATTCGAAGCCGCCACAGGTATGCGAATGATGCATAATTATTTCCGCATCGGAGGAGTAGCTGCTGATCTACCTCATGGCTGGATAGATAAATGTTTGGATTTCTGCGATTATTCTTTAACAGGAGTTGTTGAATATCAAAAACTTATTACACGGAATCCCATTTTTTTGGAACGAGTTGAAAGAGTGGGCATTATTGGTGGAGAGGAAGCAATAAATTGGGGTTTATCAGGACCAATGTTACGAGCTTCCGGAATCCAATGGGATCTTCGTAAGGTTGATCATTATGAGTGTTACAATGAATTCGATTGGGAAGTCCAATGGCAAAAAGAAGGAGATTCATTAGCTCGTTATTTAGTACGAATAGGTGAAATGCGGGAATCCATAAAAATTATTCAACAGGCTCTAGAAGGAATTCCTGGGGGTCCCTATGAGAATTTAGAAGTCCGACGCTTTGATAGAGCAAAAAATTCCGAATGGAATGATTTTGAATATAGATTTTTTAGTAAAAAACCTTCACCCAATTTTGAATTGTCGAAACAAGAACTTTATGTCAGAGTAGAAGCCCCAAAAGGAGAATTAGGAATTTATTTGATAGGGGATAATAGCATTTTCCCCTGGAGATGGAAAATTCGTCCACCCGGTTTCATCAATTTGCAAATTCTTCCTCAGCTAGTTAAAAGAATGAAATTGGCTGATATTATGACGATACTAGGTAGTATAGATATCATTATGGGGGAAGTTGATCGTTGAAATGATAATTGATACGACAGGAGTACAAGCTATCAATTCTTTTTCTACATTGGAATCCATAAAAGAAATCTATGGACTCATATGGATGTTTGTATCCATTTTTATCCTTATATTTGGAATCATAATAGGGGTACTAGTAATTGTATGGTTAGAAAGAGAAATATCTGCAACGATACAACAACGTATTGGGCCTGAATATGCTGGTCCCTTGGGAATTCTTCAAGCTCTAGCAGATGGGACTAAATTACTTTTTAAGGAGGACCTACTCCCATCTAGAGGAGATATTCGTTTGTTTAGTGTCGGACCGTCTATAGCGGTCATATCAATTCTACTAAGTTATTTAGTAATTCCTTTTGGGTACCGCCTTGTTTTAGGTGATCTAAGTATAGGTGTTTTTTTCTGGATCACCATTTCAAGTATTGCCCCTATTGGGCTTCTTATGTCAGGATATGGATCGAATAATAAATATTCTTTTTCAGGTGGTCTACGAGCTGCTGCTCAATCTATTAGTTATGAAATACCATTAACTCTATGTGTGTTATCAATATCTCTACGTGTGATTCGTTGGAACATGAACTTTAACCTCTTTCCTAGAAATAAATAAAGAAAAGAGGTTAAATGTATTGAATAGATATTTTTTTATTCATCGATGAGTTAAACCAGATAGTTATATGAGTGAAACAAAACAGCTTATAAATAAAAATTTGCAGTAAGAAGAGAGAATCTCATTCCCTATGTACAAGAATGAAGTTAAAGTAAACATAAGCAGCGTAAACTGTTTACCCCAAGATTGAGATTCGTTGATTAGTCATCATATCTTGAAGCGGGTGCAAAAGATCAACTGTATGGAGTTTCCACTACTGCCTTGTATGTATTAACATACCGGGGATCAATCAAAAATCGGTGGACAGTTAGGAACACCAAGGTACACAAACGATTAGTAATGGGGATAATGTAAGGTATCAAAAAAAGAGATATTTCTGCATAAAACGAATCATAATAAGGGCTTTAAGTTGGTAGAAATGATCAAGAAGTACCTCCCTACGATTCCGATCTCGAGTATGCTCCTATTCACTGATTAAAGAAATAACTATCAAGAACGAATTAATCCTTTATTTTTTTCTAAATACCTTCTCCTGAGACAGAAGAACAGGAACAAAAGAAATGGAATGCAATAATCGAATGAATGAATAAAAATTTTTATAAAATAAAAAAAGATCTTTATTTATTCTTTCTTTCTTATATCCGTATTCATACATACGGAATTCTTATCATGATTCATGAACTAATGCCTATATATATATATATTGATAACGAATATTTTATTGAAAGATTAAGTTATTACCGAACAAAGAAAAATTATCATTATAAGGATGAGATCAATTCGAAAGCACTTTTTTTTTCTTATTCTAGCGGACAGAATTCCATTGGTCTAATTTGGGACTCTCCGATGTATCTTTATTCGATCTATCCTCCAAAGAGGGCGAAAATACCGAACCAGTCCTTACATTTATTTGTGGCCATAGAGGAGCCGTATGAAGCTGAAGTTTCATGTACGGTTTTGTAATAGCGATGAGAACAGTGATGTTATTATCGACTATGATTATCTAATAGTTCAAGTACAGTTGATATAGTTGAAGCACAGTCAAAATATGGTTTTTGGGGGTGGAATCTGTGGCGTCAACCTATAGGGTTTATTGTTTTTCTAATTTCTTCTCTAGCCGAATGTGAGAGATTGCCATTTGATTTACCGGAAGCAGAGGAGGAATTAGTAGCAGGTTATCAAACCGAATATTCAGGTATCAAATTTGGTTTATTTTATATTGCTTCTTACCTAAATCTATTACTTTCTTCATTATTTGTAACAGTTCTTTACTTAGGTGGGTGGAATTTTTATATTCCGTACATATCTATTCCTGAACTTTTTGGAATAAATAAAATGGCCGGAGTTTTTGGAATGACAATTGGTATCTTTATTACATTAGCTAAAGCTTATTTGTTTCTGTTCATTCCTATCACAACAAGATGGACTTTGCCTAGGATAAGAATGGACCAACTATTAAATCTTGGATGGAAATTTCTTTTACCCATTTCTTTAGGTAATCTATTATTGACAACTTCTTCCCAACTTGTTTCACTATAAATAAGAAAATACGATAACGATATTCCAGATTCATAACCTCTTTCAAACAAGAGAAAGAAACATCAAATTATTCCTGGATATTTACAATATGTTCTCTATGGTGACTGGGTTCATGAATTATAGTCAACAAACAATACGAGCTGCAAGGTATATTGGTCAAAGTTTCGTAATTACCTTATCCCACACAAATCGTTTACCTATAACTATTCAATATCCTTATGAAAAATCGGTCACATCAGAGCGTTTCCGTGGTCGAATCCATTTTGAATTTGATAAATGTATTGCTTGTGAAGTATGTGTTCGTGTATGCCCGATAGATCTACCCGTTGTTGATTGGAGATTTGAAAGAGATATTAAAAAAAAACAATTGCTTAATTACAGTATTGATTTTGGGGTCTGTATATTTTGTGGTAATTGTGTCGAGTATTGTCCAACAAATTGTTTATCAATGACTGAAGAATATGAACTTTCTACTTCTGATCGTCACGAATTGAATTATAATCAAATTGCTTTGGGTCGGTTACCAATGTCAATAATTGGAGATTACACAATTCAAACAGTTATGAATTCTACTCAAATCAAAATAGACAAAGAAAAACCCTTTGATTCAAGAACGATTACCAATTACTAAGATTTTGTTTTGATATAAAAGACCAAGCTTTTTTTATTTTGTTTGGTCAGTAACTACAAATAATAACTAATAATTTTTGATTGTTAAGAATTATTCTTTGATTTAAACTGAGAATATATTTTATTTTTCGTGATGATTTCGAAATATACAATCCCCATTACTCTTTTCTCGATAATTTTATCTATATCTACATTAATCCATATAAAAAAGTTTTAATTCAATTAGGAATGTATCATATACAAGAAAAAAAGGGTTACCCCTTTTTCCTTTCCTGGAACATTCAGTAAGGTCATGAAATATTTCGACTTATTTATTAATTTATCATTTTAATAATGGATTTACCTGGACCAATACATGATATTCTTGTAGTATTTTTTGGATCAGTTCTTGTATTAGGGGGTCTGGGAGTAGTATTACTTACCAATCCCATTTTTTCTGCCTTTTCGTTGGGATTGGTTCTTGTTTGTATATCCTTATTCTATATTCTATCGAATTCCTATTTTGTAGCTGCCGCACAGCTCCTTATTTATGTTGGAGCCATAAATGTCTTAATCATATTTGCTGTAATGTTCATGAATGGTTCAGAATATTCCAATGATTCCTATTTTTGGACCATTGGAGATGGGGTAACTTCGCTGGTTTGTACAAGTATTCTTTTTTCACTAATTACTATTATCCCAGATACGTCATGGTACGGAATTTTTTGGACTACAAGATCAAGCCAGATTATAGAACAGGACCTAATAAGTAACATTCAACAAATTGGGATTCATTTATCAACAGATTTTTATCTTCCGTTTGAACTCATTTCCATAATTCTTTTAGTTTCCTTGATAGGTGCAATTACTATGGCTCGTCAATAATAAATACTTAGAATTAAATTCTAAGATTTAAAAATTATAAGATTTAAAAATTCGAAATAAATAAAATAAATGGAAAGGTTTAAGGTTTTTATAAGGTTTTTATTTTTAATTAAACCCATCTATTGCCAATACCTTCTTTTATTCTGTAATCGTTCTATTCTAATCAA